ATGGCAGTTCCAAAAAAACGTACTTCTATGTCAAAAAAACGTATTCGTAGAAATATTTGGAAGAAAAAAGGATATTTAGTTGCAGTAAAAACTTTTTCTTTAGCGAAATCGGTTTCCACCGGGCATTCAAAAAGTTTTTTTGTGCGACAAACAAATAATAAAGTCTTAGAATAATCTCAATTGATATAGCCTAAAGAACCCCAAATTTTGTAAGATTAATGTTAACTAATGTATTTTTCTGTATTAAATTTCTCAATAATACTTAGAACTCACTGCTGTGATATATAGAATAAGAGTTTTTTGTATATTGGGTTCTAAGTATTATTTTTTTCCCTATCACAATTGTACTTTTCACAATTGAAAAGTACAATTGTGATAGAGATTGAAACTCTTTTGTTATATGCCTATCCCAAAACTTAATTGGTTTTGTAAATGGTATTATAAATTATATGCGCAATAAAGAATATTAATACTTTAATTTAAATATACTAAGGTATCGAAATCATTAGAAAAATAACAAATTATTTGTATTTAATGATGAAATTGTGATAGATATGAAATCCTAGTTATTTGATTTTGTTCATTGAAAAAAAAACTCAATCTTTTTCATTTGAATCCATGAAATCGGATAAATGAAAAACAAATCATAAAAAAATTGAGAAAAAAAGACAATTCTTAGTTTTATACCTCAACCGAGAAAAAACTATGGAGTTCCAACTGTTTGGAGAAAACTTAGTTTCTAGTACATGAAAGTTGATTGTTAAAAAACCCACGACGATACTACCTAGGTAGATATTTTATTGAAGATTCAAATATTTAAACCACAAACCAGTCTTTATTCATTGATTCTAATTAATGTTTCCTAAACTATATTGAATCCTTGAATCTCGACGATTCAACATGAATTGACTATTATTATTTCAAGTAAGCCGCCGTGGTGAAATCGGTAGACACGCTGCTCTTAGGAAGCAGTGCTAAAGCATCTCGGTTCGAGTCCGAGTGGCGGCATCTTCTAAAAGAGATACAATAGATCCTAAAATGTATTCAATTCGCGATTTCCAATTCTGTAATGGGACCCCTTTTATGATATTTGTGACTTTAGAACATATATTAACTCATATCTCTTTTTCGATCATTTCAATTGTGATTATGATTCATTTGATGACCTTATTAGTCCACAAAATTGTAGGATTACGTGATTCATCAGAAAAAGGGATGATAGCTACCTTTTTCTCTATAACAGGATTATTAATTTCTCGTTGGATTTCTTCGGGACATTTTCCATTAAGTAATTTATACGAGTCATTAATCTTCCTTTCGTGTAGTTTCTTCATTATTCATATGATTCCCAAGATACGTAACCTTAAAAACGATTTAAGCACAATAATTGCACCAAGTACCATTTTTACTCAAGGCTTTGCCATGTCGGGTCTTTCAACTGAAATGCATCAATCCACAATATTAGTACCTGCTCTACAATCTCAGTGGTTAATGATGCACGTAAGTATGATGTTATTGAGCTATGCAGCTCTTTTATGCGGATCATTATTATCAGTCGCTCTTCTAGTCATTACATTTCGAAAAAACATCAAAATTTTTTGTAAAAGCAATAATTTATTAATTAAGTCATTTTTCTTTGGTGAGATTGAATATTTGAATGAAAAAAGAAGTGTTTTTAAAAACACTTCTTTTCCTTCATTTCAAAATTATTACAAATATCAATTAACTGAGCGTTTGGATTATTGGAGTTATCGTGTCATTAGTCTAGGGTTTACCTTTTTAACCATAGGTATTCTTTGTGGAGCAGTATGGGCTAATGAGGCATGGGGATCCTATTGGAATTGGGACCCCAAGGAAACTTGGGCATTTATTACTTGGACCATATTCGCGATTTATTTACATACTAGAACAAATATAAATTGGAAAGGTACGAATTCGGCACTTGTAGCTTCTATAGGATTTATTATAATTTGGATATGCTATTTTGGGATCAATCTATTAGGAATAGGTCTACATAGTTATGGTTCATTCACATAAACATCTAATTGAATAAACTACATGAAGAATACATAAGATAAAAGCATCATCCCATATATAACGAAAGTTTGTTTTTATGAGTTTTTGAGAACCGTTTGAATCAAGGAATCATTCAAATTAAAATGGTTCTCAAAAACTCGAGATGTATCTAATTACAATTCTTATTCATTTTATTTCTTTTTTCATTATACAGTACAGCAAACGATTTTCAAAATATTAAATTCAAAGAATTATAAGACTTTCCTTCCGTTTCATTAATGAAACACTATCTATGATAATAATTGGATAAGATAGCGTGTACCTTGTCAACTGATAACGAGAGAACAAAATCGGGATAAATACCAATACTTATTACGGGTAGAAAGATACAGATTGAAAGAAATAGTTCTCGTAGTCCAGAATCCCAAAAATTAGAGTTTGGAATATTAAATAACTTGTATCCATAAAACATCTGACGTAACATAGATAATAAATAAATAGGAGTTAATATCATTCCAATTGCCATTACAAAAGTAATTAGCATTTTTGACATTAAAAGATATTTTGTACTAGTAATTAGTCCAAAAAATACTAAAAATTCCGCAACAAAACCACTCATTCCTGGCAATGCAAGAGAAGCCATCGAGAAGCTACTGAACATGGTAAATGTTTTTGGCATTGGGATAGATATCCCTCCCATTTCTTCGAGATAAACAAGACGTGTTCTATCACAACTCGTTCCCGCCAAGAAAAAAAGTGCAGCACCAATAAATCCATGAGAGAGCATTTGTAAAATAGCTCCATTGAGTCCCATGTCGGTTATAGAACCAATTCCTATAATTGTGAAACCCATGTGAGATACAGAGGAATAGGCTATTCTCTTTTTTAAATTACGTTGACCAAGAGAAGTTGAAGCTGCATAGATTATTTGCATTGTTCCTATTATCACCAACCAAGGAGAAAATATAGAATGAGCGTGGGGTAGTAATTCCATATTGATCCGAATCAATCCATATGCGCCCATTTTTAATAGGATTCCAGCTAAAAGCATACATGTACTGTAATGTGCTTCTCCATGGGTATCAGGTAACCATGTATGTAGGGGTATAATCGGCAATTTGACAGCATAAGCAATAAGGAAGCCAAAATAGAATATTATTTCCAATGCCACAGGATATGATTGATTAATTAATCTTTCAAAATCTAATGTTGGTTCATTGGAACCATATAAACCCATACCTAGAACTCCTATTAAGAAAAAAATGGAACCCCCTGCAGTGTACAAAATAAACTTTGTAGCCGAGTAGAGACGTTTCTTTCCCCCCCACATGGATAAAAGTAAGTAAACAGGAATTAATTCTAACTCCCACATGATGAAAAAAAGTAAAAAGTCTCGAGAGGAAAATAATCCTATTTGACCGCTGTACATTGCTAGCATCAGGAAATAGAACAACCGCGAATTTCGAGTAATTGGCCAAGCTGCTAAAGTTGCTAAAGTAGTGATAAATCCTGTCAGTAAAATGGGTCCTATGGAAAGCCCATCGATTCCTAGTCTCCAGTGGAAATCAAAAACATCTATCCATTTAGAATCTTCCTTCAATTGCATTAATGGATCATCCAATTGGAAATGATAACAGAATGCATAAGTCGTTAGAAGGAGTTCTAATAAGCATATACATATAGTATACCACCTAAACATCTTATTCCCTCTATGAGGGAATAAGAAAATCGAGGAACCCGCGAATATCGGTAAAACAACAAGTATTGTTAACCAAGGAAAATAACTCGTGATAAAGACAAGATACATTTTGACCAGAGAAGCCCGTCCTCAAAATAATATATTTTGTCGAGCACGGGCTTTTGTCGGTAAAGAGGAATCACAAATGATTCAAGTGGAGTTTTTTGTAACGTATCAATAAGATAGAGCCATGCTGCGAGTTGTTTCAGGCCCTAAATAAACACGGACACTCAAAAAATCTGTTGGGCAGGCAGATTCACATCTCTTACAACCTACACAGTCCTCGGTTCTTGGCGCGGAAGCTATTTGCTTGGCTTTACATCCGTCCCAAGGTATCATTTCCAATACATCTGTGGGGCAAGCTCGTACACATTGAGTACACCCTATACATGTATCATAAATTTTTACTGAATGTGACATTGGATCTATAAATTACAGTTTTGAACATAAAAGATTTTCGATCTGGTCAAATCAAATTAGTAGTAAATGAATCATATATTATATATTGTAATATTGTAGACACCAGACGAAACAGTGGTTTATTAAAAACAATCAATATATTTCTTAAATCAATCTGTTTATGAGAAAAGGTCAAGACACTTTGATTTTCGTTTCAACAATTATGATGATACGAGTTACACATGCGAATTAAAATTAATTGGCCAACAAATTGGTCATCATTATTTCAATATAAATATAAAAATACAATTCAATAAAAAATAGTATTTCAATTCTATTAAATATTTTTATGTGTCTTTATTTAAATTATCTATGATGATTATCACTAATTATTCAACAAATTCGATTGATTAATACGAGTTGATTTTCTGTTACGATGGATCGACGAAACAATAGCAAGTCCAATAGCTGCTTCAGCAGCTGCAATGGCTATAACAAAGATTGAGAAAATGTCTCCTTTTAATTGGCGACTATCAAATATATCAGAAAATGTTACAAGATTGATATTAACCGAATTTAGTATAAGCTCAAGACACATAAGCGCTCTAACCATGTTTCGACTTGTGATCAATCCATAGATACCTATAGAAAATAAATAAACACTCAAGAAAAGGACATGCTCAAACATCATTGACTAACTCCTTATCAATCTCGATTCATTTCAATATGAATAACAATTCAACCGATTCAATTGATTAGAATAGAACAATTACACAACAAAAGAAGATATTGACGGTAGATAGATTTAACTAAAAATTTCTATTTATTTATTTAGAATTTAGTTATAATTCTAAGAATTGGGAATCATTATAAGTTAAGTATTTTTATTGCTTATTGTCGAGCCATAGTAATTGCACCTATCAAGGAAACTAAAAGAATTATTGAAATGAGTTCAAACGGAAGATAAAAATCTGTTGATAAATGAATCCCAATTTGTTGAACGTTATTTATTAGGTCCTGTTCCATAATCTGGTTTGACCTTGCAGTCCAAATAATTCCGTACCATGACGTATCTGGGATAGTAGTAATTAGTGAAAAAAGAATAGTTGTACAAACCATCAAAGTGACCCCATCTCCAATGGTCCAAAAATAGGAATTATTGGAATATCCTGAACCATTCATGAACATTACAGCAAATATGATCAAGATATTTATGGCTCCCACATAAATAAGGAGCTGTGCGGCAGCTACAAAATAGGAGTTCGATGAAATATAGAATAAGGATATACAAACAAGAACCAATCCCAATGAAAAGGCAGAATAAATTGGATTGGTAAATAATACTACCCCCAGACCCCCTAATACAAGAATTGACCCCAGAAATACAACAAGAATATCATGTATTGGTCCAGGTAAACCCATTATGTATAAAATACAAAATAAATAACTTTAACTATTTCATGACCTTACTTTAACTTTACTAAATAAATGGTCCAGGAAAGGAAAAGGGGTTACCCTATTTTTGTTTTCTTGTATATAATAATGTATATGATACATTTATAATTGAATTGAATTTGAATATGGATTAATGTAGATATAGATAAAATTATCGGGCCAACCTTACTTTATTTATATTTATCCGAAAGAAAAAAAATAAAAAAGTAGTTGAAATTTGCTATTTTGAAATCATCACGAAAAATATATTTTTAGTTTAAATCAAAGAGTGATTCTCAACAATCATTAGTTTTTATTTGTAGTTACTGACTACCCAAAATAAAAAGCTTGGATCCTTTATATCAAAACAAAATCTTAGTAATCGGTAATTGTTCTTGAATCAAAGGGTTTATCTTTGTCTATTTTTATTTGAGTCGAATTCATAACTGTTTGAATTGTGTAATCTCCAATTATTGAGATTGGTAATCGACCCAAAGCAATTTGATTATAATTCAATTCGTGACGATCATAAGTAGAAAGTTCATATTCTTCAGTCATTGATAAACAATTTGTTGGACAATACTCGACACAGTTACCACAAAATATACAAACCCCGAAATCTATACTATAATTAAGTAATTGTTTCTTTTTAATATCTCTTTCAAATCTCCAATCAACAACGGGTAGATCTATCGGGCATACACGAACACATACTTCACAAGCAATACATTTATCAAATTCAAAGTGGATTCGACCCCGGAAACGCTCTGATGTGATCGATTTTTCATAAGGATATTGAATAGTTACAGGTAAACGATTTGTGTGGGATAAGGTAATTATGAAACTTTGACCAATGTACCTTGCAGCTCGTATTGTTTGTTGACCATAATTCATGGACCCAATTACCATAGGGAACATATTGTAGATATACATGAAAAATTTGACGTTTCTTTCTCTTGTTTGATAGAGATTATGAATCTAAAATAGTGTTATCGTATTCTCTTATTTATAATGAAACAAGTTGGGAAGAAGTTGTTAATAACAGATTACCTAGAGAAATAGGTAAAAGAAATTTCCATCCAAGATTTAATAACTGGTCCATTCTCATTCTAGGTAAAGTCCATCTTGTTGTGATAGAAATGAAGAGAAACAAATAAGCTTTAGTTAATGTAATAAGGATACCCATTGTTATTCCAAAAATGCCGGCGATTTTTTTTATTCCGAAAAGCTCAGAAATGGATATATACGGAATAGGTAAATTCCACCCACCTAAGTAAAGAACTGTTACAAATAATGAAGAAACTAATAAATTTAGGTAAGAAGCAAGATAAAATAAACCATATTTGATACCCGAATACTCGGTTTGATAACCTGCTACTAATTCCTCCTCCGCTTCTGGTAAATCAAAGGGCAATCTCTCACATTCGGCTAGAGAAGAAATTAGAAAAACAATAAATCCTATAGGCTGACGCCACAGATTCCACCCCCAAAAACCATATTTTGACTGTGCTTCAACTATATCAACTGTACTTGAACTGTTAGATAATCATAGTCGATAATAACATCACTGTTCCCATCGCTATTTCAAAACCGTACGTGAGACCTCAGCTTCATACGGCTCCTCGATGGCCACAAAAAAAATGTAAGGACGGGTTCGGTATTATCACCATCTTTGGATGGATAGAATAAAGATACATCGGAAAGTCCCAAATTAGACCAATGGAATTCTGTCTGCTAGAATAATAAAAAAAGTGCTTCCGAATTGATCTCATCCTTTACAATAAAAATTTCTCTTTGTTCGGTAATAACTTAATATTTCAATAAAATACTCCTTATATCAATCAATACAAAATAAAAAGAATTAGTCATTAGTTCATGAATCGTGATAAGAATTCGATATGTATGAATATGGATAGAGAAAAGAATAAATAGGGATCCCCTTTTTTTATTATTCATTCAATTACTGCATTCCATTTCTTTTTTCCTGTTCTTCTGTCTCAGAGGAGGATACTCAAAAATAAAATAAAGAATTAATTCGTTCTTGATAGTCATTTCTTTAACCAGTGAATAGGAGCATACTCTAGATCGGAATCGTAGGGAAGTACTACTTGATCATTTCTACCAATTTCAAGTCCTTATTATGATTCGTTTTATGAAGAAATACCTCTTTTTTGATACCTTACATTATCTCCATTACTAATCCTTTGTGTACCTTGGTGTTCCTAACCTTCCACTGACTTTTGATTGATCCCCGGTATAGTAATACATATGAGACAGTAGTAGAAACTCCATACAGTTGATCTTTTGTTTGCGCCCGCTTCAAGATATGATGACTAATCAAAAAATCTTAATCTTGGGGTAAGCAGTTTACACTGCTTATTTTTACTTCAACTTTATTCTTGTACATAGGGAATGAGATTGTTTCTTCTTACTACAAATTTGGAAGCTGTTTAGTTTCACTCATATAACTATCTGGTTTAACTCATCAACCCGAATGCTGAATAAAAAAAAAATGAAAACATCTATTCAATACATTGAACCTCTTTCTTTTTTCTTTTATTTCTAGAAGAGAGGTTCAAAGTTCATATTCCAACGAATCACACGTAGAGATATTGATAACACACATAGAGTTAATGGTATTTCATAACTAATAGATTGAGCAGCAGCTCGTAGACCACCTAAAAAGGAATATTTATTATTCGATCCATATCCTGACATAAGAAGCCCAATAGGAGCAATACTAGAAATGGCGATCCATAAAAAAACACCTATACTCAGATCGGCTAAAACAAGACGATACCCAAAAGGAATTACTAAATAACTTAGTAGAATTGATATAACCGCTATAGACGGTCCCACACTAAACAAACGAATATCTCCTCGAGATGGGAGGAGGTCCTCTTTAAAAAGTAGTTTAGTCCCATCCGCTATAGCTTGAAGAATTCCCAACGGGCCAGCATATTCAGGCCCAATACGTTGTTGTATCGCTGCAGATATTTCTCTTTCTAACCACACAATTACTAGTACCCCCATTGTTATTCCCAATATAAGGGTCAAAATGGGTACAATCCATATTAGTCCATACACTTCTTTTAAAAATTCCGATGTAGAAAAAGAATTGATAGTTTGTACTTCTGTCGTATCAATTATCATTTCAACGATCAACTTCTCCCATAATGATATCTATACTACCCAATATCGTCATGATATCAGCCAATTTCATTCTTTTAACTAGCTGAGGAAGAATTTGCAAATTGATAAAACCGGGTGGACGAATTTTCCATCTCCAGGGGAAAACACTATTATCTCCTATCAAATAAATTCCCAATTCTCCTTTTGGGGCTTCCACTCTCACATAAAGTTCTTGTTTCGACAATTCTAAATTGGGTGAAGGTTTTTTACTAATAAATCTATATTCAAAATCATTCCATTCGGAATTCTTTGCTCTATCAAAGCGTCGTACTTCTAAATTTTCATAAGGTCCTCCAGGAATTCCTTCTAGAGCCTGTTGAATAATTTTTATGGATTCCTTCATTTCACTGATTCGTACTAAATAACGAGCTAATGAATCTCCTTCTTTTTGCCATTGGACTTCCCAATCGAATTCATTGTAACACTCATAATGATCAACTTTACGAAGATCCCATTGGATTCCAGAAGCTCGTAACATCGGTCCTGATAAACCCCAATTTACAGCTTCTTCTCCACCAATAATGCCCACTCCTTCAACTCGTTCCAAAAAAATGGGATTCCACGTAATAAGTTTTTGATATTCAACAACTCCTGTTAAAGAATAATCGCAGAAATCCAAACATTTATCTATCCATCCATAAGGTAGATCAGCAGCTACTCCTCCAATACGGAAATAATTATGCATCATTCGCATACCTGTGGCGGCTTCGAATAGATCATATATCAATTCCCTTTCTCTGAAAATATAGAAAAAGGGAGTCTGTGCACCGATATCCGCCATAAAAGGTCCAAGCCATAACAAATGAGAAGCTATACGGCTCAATTCCAGCATAATTACTCTGATATAGCTAGCTCTTTGAGGTACTTGAACATTTTCCAATTGTTCTGGCGCATTTACGGTTATTGCCTCTGTGAACATAGTAGCTAAATAATCCCATCGTGTTACATAAGGTAGATATTGTATAATTGTTCTATTTTCCGCTATCTTTTCCATTCCTCTGTGTAAATAGCCCAATATGGGCTCACAGTCAATAACATCTTCACCATCGAGAGTAACGATTAGTCGGAGAACACCATGCATTGATGGGTGGTGAGGCCCCATATTGACTATCATGAGATCTTTTCTTGTAACCGGTACTGTCATATCTTTTCTTCCTTAATTCATTATTCCATGAATTCCTCAAAACGAGACTCATCAAAACAAAAAATTGAATACTACTAAAAAATTCAAACGATTAAATTAACGAGTTTTTGGCTCTCGAATATCCAACTGACCAATTAATTTCTTATAACGTACTCTATTTTTCTTTGACAAATAAGCCAGCAACCGTTGACGTTTTCCTAGAATTTTTCGTAGACCCCTTTGTGATAAAAAATCTTTTTTGTGCAATTCCAAATGTGAAGTAAGTCTCCGTATCTTATTGGTGAAACTGAATACTTGAAATTCAACAGAACCTTTGTTTTCTTCTTTTTCTTCTTGTGGAATAATGGAAATGAATGAATTTTTGACCATAAAAAATTTTTCTATCCTTTTTCTTTCTTTTTCATGGATTTTTCCGATCAGGAAAAATAATAAAAAAAAAAAATAATTATGCCGGTTATTTTAATCTAGTACACACATCTAGTACACACACACACAAATTTGGATTTATTCATATACTACTTCTTTATTTTATCCAAATCAAATTGAAAATTTGATTTGGATAGAAAGGGATAATATGTTTCCACATTAACGAAAGAAAAGAATTTATTTCTATCTAAAAGGATTCCCCTAATTTATTTATTCCTATATCCAATTGAATGGATACACCATTCAATCTGTATCATTTACCAAAATATAACATAGCATATGCATACATCTTTCGGCTTTCATATACCGAAAATGTCACGGAATATAGATATATATATATGATATAGGAAATATACTATTAAATTAAATAATTCTAAATCGTGGATACATATGTATCCTTGACATACTGAAACGACTGCCATTATTGGTATCAAACCAATAGCGATTCATACAAGCTAAATCTTCTAATCGGTAATTGGGCCAAAGAACAAATTTGCATTTAATGAATTTATTTGTATCCGTATTAAGATGCTTGTCCTCATCCAAAAATTTTCCAGAGTTTCTTATGTTGTTTTCATTGCAAAATAATGGATTTCTATTTCTATCCGTAACATTCCAATTATGGGAATTGAAACAAATTAACATTCTCAATTCTCTGCGACGTCTAGGAGATAGAATATTTTCGGGAACAAGGAAATCGTAATAATTTGTGTCCCCATTCACAAGCATATTCCCATATCGTACAATGGGTTTATCCAAATTCCTCTTATCAATATAACTTTTTTTTATGCATTTTCTATTAGTTTGGTGTTTATTGTTCTCGACCAATGAAATACTTATAGTTTGATATATAATCAATTTTCCATCCCTTTTTATAGATAGACGAATTGGTTCGATAATTAATATTCCTTTTTTTATCAATTCTGTAAGAGCTAGATCTTTCTGAATTAGCATTACATCCAGATGCATCTCTCCTCTTTGAATCGAGGATATAGCAATTTCTTTTGGATTTATCAGTCTAAGTAAGAGACAATATACCTTGATATTATTGATCATTCTTTGGTTCAAGGAGTCATCCCATCTTAATTGAAAAAGGAAATATTTTTTCAGGAAGAAATCTAGTTCTGCTTTCTTGTTTTTCTTGGATTGTTTTTGCTTCTTACCTTTTTTAATGGTAATGTCTGATCTCGCATAATTCTCTTCAATATCTTTTTTTTTGTTTTCTTTTCGTAGATCTGATACAAGATTTACTTGGTCCTGTTGCTCATTTTTTTGTTGGTTGGAATTTTCTAATTTAAGATATTTTTTTTGATGAGATATCATCTGAGGATTATTTTTTCTATTTATATTGATGTTTTTATTTTGACTTTTATTTTTATAAAAATAAAAGTCAAAAAGAAGTAATTTGATTGGTATAATCCATGGTTTAATCTTATATGCATCAAAAAGTAAGACAAATTCTGGGAAGAACCAAGATTCTAGATTTGATATGGTATTATAAACTCTTTCTTGATTCATTCCCATCCAATTAAAAAAAATACTTTTTTGATTGGATGGGTTGATTTCTTGATGAATCATAAGAGAAAAAATATCTTTTTTTTTCAATTTGTTGTTGATTTTTTTTTCAGTCTTAGTATTTTTATCAATTTTGGTACCGATATGTGTATTGGTCCAGGTCTCAATATTGATATTTTTTCTAAGACAAAAGTGGAGAATTCGACAATCAAAATATTTTCTATCTAGATTTTTATGCGTATCAATAATATATCCTTCTTCTAGATAATCACTAATAGCTGTACTTACCAATACATAAAATGATTCGGATTTTGGTTTATTGAAATTATATGGAATTTTGTGAACCCCGTTTACTTGTAATCTTGACCCATAAATATCAAAATCCTCCTTATCCCCATAGTTCATATATTTATGTGATAAAAGATCATATCTGTAGTGTTTTTTCCATTTTTCTTTTTGATTTGTCAATGAATCCGCTGCATAGTAATTTTGTTTCACGTAATGAATTAATTGGTCTTTTTCTTTTTTATATGAATCCGCTTTAATTGAGTCCTTATTTTGAATCCTATAACGTTGATTGATTCTATTTCGCCATTTTTGCGGTACTAACCGCGACCATTTGGTTTTAGATAAATTGTATTGATAATGCCCCTTTAACCAGTTTTTCCATTCAATCATTCCAGACTTATGAATTTTCTTATGTCTTGAATTGTAATCAAATATTCCTCGTGTCATACAATAATCCTTGATTTTATCCTTAATAAAAGGATAAGTCCCCTGATATTGAAGTAGAGATTTCAATTGATACTTGTTAAGTAATTGGGTTTGTGATAATTTGTAAAATACATATGCTTGGGACAAGGAGGATAAGTCATAATACATTTTTGTACTATTACTAATATTAGTATTCGAAAAGGACTTTTTTATAGTGGAAAAAAAGTTCATTGTATTTTGATCTCTTTCATCAATTCCTTCCTGATTTGTTTGATCGTTGTAAACGGATTTATTGATTATTTTTTTTGTTGATTCAAAGAAAAGTTGGAAATAGATCCTGTGAATGGTAATCATACATAGCAAGATATCTATATATATATTTTCAATCAGAGATTTCATAAAATAATGTGATTTACGTATTAATCGTATATTTATTCTTTGGAATATCTGCCAAATATGTTTCTGTGATTTTGATCTTTTATCAGCACAAGTTAGAATTATTTTTTTCTTGTCTTTTGTGATTCGTTCTATTTGATTCCTGATTGTGATTGTTCTATCAGAAAGATCTTTCATCTTTTTTTCTATGAGTGAATAATTTGTCCAATTCATGGATTGGATTTGAATGGTTGATTTGTGAATAATCTTATTATTTATTTCGGAATCTTTTCCATTTTCAGCCGTTTCATATACTTTCACCTTGCTCAATTCAAATAAGAATATTGGGTTTACTTTTGGAATTTCCTTCATTATTCGTTTTAGAACTAGAAGTATTTTAATGATCCATCTTGTTTTTTCTTTTGAAACTTTTAGAAGTAGAAAGAAATCCTTTTTAACTTTTCTAACTTTTTTTTGGAGTTCTTTATAAATGGGTTCAAAAAAGGAAGGTCGTTTTCGGGGATTCCCAAAAGGGAATTCCGCTTCCATTCCCCAAACCGTTAAAAAACAAAAATTGTCTTTTTTTCCTTTTTTTTTTATTTGATCCCTAGGATGAGATCGTATTTTAGATCTTCGCCAAGGTTTCAAACAGAAAGGAAATAGAATCTTTATCTGAATACCGTCTGCTAACCAATCTTTGGGAAATTCTGTTTCTGATAATTGAACACCATTATAAGTGCATTTAACATGCATTTCTCTATTCCACTCCTTCAAATCCTCATACCATTCGGGGAATTGGAATAATAACATACGGCCAATATTTTTAGCAATTATCAATGAAGGCAATACAATGTATTTTCTAAGAAAAGATTGGGTTACTAACATCAAACCTCTTATTGTTTGAGCTAATATAATGCTATCCCAAGTTTCTGATATTACTATACGTTCATTTTCCTCTTTTTTTTCTTCGTTTTTTTTCTCTTTTTCCCTTGTCTCTTCCTCCTCAAAATCAAAATGTGAAATTTTCAATTCTGGTTCTCTCCCCAATTCTGGTTCTCTCCCCACCAAATTCCTAAAAATGAGATTCATCATTTCAGAGATATAAAAAGAAGAAAAAAAAAATGTTTTGTCTATTCGATCCAAAAAAAGCGGAGAATGCACATTTGCTTGAAACATTTCCCAAATAACCGTTTTACGTCTTTGAGCACGCATGGATCCTTTGATTATATCCCGACGAAAATCCGATTGTTGCGAGTAACGTATCAAAGCCACCTCTTCTGCTTGATCACTATTATTAGTATTATTTGTAGTTGTAATAGGGTTGGTATTCTGATTGTTATCAGTATAAATTACTACGCGTTTGGCTTTTCTTGAACGAATTTCATGATCTTCCTTAGATTCTTCCTCATTTTCTTCCTCCTGTTCTTCCAAATCATCAGTTAATTTGTATGACCACCGAGGAACCCTTTTATGGATTTCTTCTATTCCAATAGATTTATTTCTAATTATTGTTTGATCGTTTGGATCAGTTGTAATTACATCGAATACCCATTTTAAAGCTTTTGTTTGATTTTCAAAATCAATTCTTGTTTGCTCTCTCAATAAAGAATATTTTTTAAAATGCAAAATGGGTGCAGGCTCAAAAGGAAATTCTTTGATTGAGGTTAAGGAATTACCAATATAATTCAGTAATGATTCCCTATCAGGCGGATTCTTTTGATGTTCAAATTTTCTGGAATAATTAGAATTATTAGGAAGTAGCCCATAAATCTTATTTATCCAATTGATTTCTATGGAATCCTCCGTATCTGTAGAAGTGATTAAATCATTCATGATCATATGTGAATAGAATTTTTTTATTGTTCCACGATATGGTCCCCTCAAAAAGGGGTCATACGTTTTGGGCAAGTATTTTTGTTCGTTTTCATCATTGCATAATCTGGTCCTTTTTTCGAGCATATCTAGAGCAAGAAATCCCTTTTCTTTTTCTAGAGCTTTTGTTCGACTTATTAATTCATTGTTCAAGTTGTACTTTTTTTGCTCATTG